GAAATCTTTTATTTTTTAAACCCAATCGCCCTTTTGATTTCGGAAAAATTATCTTTATCAATATACTATTTCTTTTAGACACACAGCGCTATTCCACAATAATAATAGAAAATGCCAATAGTTAGGATTCATTAAAAAAAATATAGAATCCCCTCGTCCAGGTCCAGGGGGGCACCCTTCCCGTATCAGGCACTAATCCATTTTTAACGTCTAATTAGATCGGGAAATTATTCAAATTAAGAACAGAAGTTGGTTGCTTTTTTTCTTTCTGATAATTAATTTCAAATTGAAGCCATAAGGCCCCTATCCATTTATTCATTCGACCTAACTTGATTGGGTTCCATTTCACGAATTCGAACAAGGCTTTGTACCGATGCGATAAAAATGAAAAACTCCCCTGTGATACGACATGCTATTTTTTCTATTTATTCCCTTTCAGGGATCAGTCGCGGTCTTCTAAACCACACCAATGGTATGGACAAATTTCTTACTTCATCAAAATGTGTAAAAGATTCTAGTCGCACTTAAAAGCCGAGTACTCTACCGTTGAGTTAGCAACCCGAAAAATAAAAATATAGACTAAACAAAATTTCAGCAAAACAAAAAAGGGATATAGATACAATCAAAATCAATTTAAACAAATTGAAAGGAGATTTTACCAACTAATCAAATGATTGCACGAAAAAATGGATTTTCTTTTTTTCGAATGGATTCGAAACATCAAAATGAATTAATTCGATGAGAATACAAGAAATTATCAGATAAAAGAAAAAATATACATAATTGAAAAAATTGATAAAGGTAGGGGGCGAAAAGAAATAGACCCGGTTCCCTTATCACGATGAATTATATTTGTTCGATACACTGTTGTCAATATAAATGCCGAGAAAAGAATACAGCGGAGGGGGGGTAAATAAAAAAATCATAGAAAAATGAAACAAAGTTATATAGAAGTTGGTACCCCCCCTTGATATTTCTTTAATTGAATTTCATTTGATTACAAGAAAGTTCATTAAAAACTTCTGCTTTCTTTAAAAGATTCTGAACAGTTCCTGTAGGTTGAGCTCCTTTCTCAAGGAAATAGAGAATAAGAGGAACATTTAAATAAGTTTGATTCTTCATTGGATCATAAAAGCCCACTTTTCTAAGATCTTTTCCCTCTCTTGGGGATCGAACATCAATTGCAACGATTCGATAAAAGGCTCATTGGGATAGATGTAGATGAACAATACCCCCCCTAGAGCCGTATAGGAAGGTTTCTCCTCGTACGGCTCGAGAAAAATGATTTGATGCTAGGTTTTGCCTATGTATACAATTCTAATGACTTAAAGGCCAAATGGGCCTATAAAATCAATTAGATTACGATTTCATACTTTTTTCCTGAAAATCAAAAGAAACCATCCGTACTCATAACTCAAGTTGTATAACTCTCAAATCGCGCAAAGTAAGAATATTTAGGAAATCTCATTTATTGAGTGGTCTTTACCCCCCTTTTATTTATCTCATTTAAAATTCTATTTGAATTCTTTAGTCGGATCCGGTTATTCAGATTATCAATCAAATTCAAAAAGGGTGCTTCCTTGTTTTTAGATCCTTTCTCCTTATTTTGAATCATTGGGTTTAGACATTACTTCGGTGCTTCTTAATCCCTTCAAAATGGCAGCAACATACCCCTTTTTGATTTCTTTCTATCAAAGAATCCCATGGCCTGTTGATTCCCGCGTGATACACTTTGAATAAATCGAAAGGGTTTGATCAATTCCAACAAGTTTTGCTTTTGAATTGTGAATTAGAAACTTGCTCAAATTGGATCCTTTCGATTTCTATAAATGGAAGATATATTTACGAAGTTGTTCCAATGGATTGATTGGCATTTAACCTTAGATTCTGACCCCCAAGAAATGAATTAATCCTTTCTACTCGAGCTCCGTCGTGGACTATTTTGAACCCAACAAAAACGAAGGATTCAAGTGTAAGAGAACAAACAATGTCGAGCCAAGAGCACCCTCATTTCTAGATAAATCGAAAATGGTGAATGGAAAAATCCACAATAGATTCTGTCCTTCAAGTCGCACGTTGCTTTCTACCACATCGTTTCAAACGAAGTTTTACCATAATATTCCTCGAATTTGGAACCGGTATGAAATTGATTCAATCATGGAATCATGAATAGTCATTGCTTCGGTTGTCCATAGACATTGTAATCTAGACCTTTTCTTCCATATATGATATGTGAAACTTTTTTTTTTCTGAAAAAGTCTTAGCAACACAGCATCTTTAACACCCATTAAGAATATATAGGTAATAGAATGAAATACGGAAACAACTCACTTGTTGAATCCGCATCTTCAAGTAACTCAATAGGATTGATAAAACAACTTCCTACTTTATTTTTATTGAGATTGGGTGCAAAATCAAAATTGAGTACAAAAGAGTTTGATTCTACTTATTATTTGACTGATCTTCTAGACAAGGAATCATTCAAAATATTTTTGAAATAAAAACGATTTCTAATCGAAATCGAAAAAGTTTCCGATTTGGACATAATTATTTCATTTGATTTCATTTGACAAAAATTGGATAAATAAGGATCACCTTTGATCTTATAGAAGGACAGGTCTTTCTTTTTTACTTGACTCTTTCTTTTTTAATTTAAAATAGATAAAGAGACCAAAGAAAAGGAGAAAGAAATCAATCTTTTTTCATAAGATGTATAAAAAAATGATGTAAATTCAGAAGGGAGGGATTTTCCTCGCTATCAGATAGGCCGAGGGGTTATCACTGTTATATATATATTCTAACAATATACACTAGAGAATTGAAATTATTTCAATTTCAATAATTTAAGGGATCACAAAAGGTTTTCACAAAAAACAAAAATTTCTTGTCATTGAAATTGAATGATAGAAGACATATAAGCGAAACATTTCCTCTTTTTAAACGATTCAATAATATATATTATATATTTTGTTTAACATGGGATTGAGTAATATTTCAATAATCACTTCTTGTCATAAATCATAAATAAAATAAAAATCAAAGGGCGAAGATAAATCCCCTCTACCTCAATCGTTACATAGATTTCCAATTTCTCATTAGAATCAAACACGAAATATCTAATAAAATAAAAAATGTGATTCAACGAAAAAACATCGGCTTCATTTCATTTCATATAGAACTATGGTATTTAAATTAATATGGAAATTAATATGGATTAACTCTATTCCCTAACTTCTTTCTAAGAAAAAAATGTTTCTAAGAAAATAATGGATCTACGCTGGGACGGAAGGATTCGAACCTCCGAATAGCGGGACCAAAACCCGTTGCCTTACCCCTTGGCTACGCCCCATTTCAATTTAAAATCTACACCAAGAAAAATAATATTGGTATTAATTTTTTGTCAACTCCAGCCCAAAATCTCTATATGTATACAATAGATTTGTATTCACATATATATAGATCTATCTATCTATATAGATATAGAAATATCTATAGAATTCAACAAAATTTATTGATCATTACATAGAATTCAATTAAGATATTGTATGAAAGTATCATTTCTTCTATTCTCCTTTGAGAATTGGAGGGTTTTTGGTTGAGTGGATACAAAGAAAAAGAAGGATTTTTTGTCTACCTTACTTACTTTCTTTTTACTTCTATCAAATATCAAAAACTCAATTAAAATGCAATTATCTCCAGGAACAAAACGTCTGTTATGCTTAATATCGTTAGTTTGATCTCTATCTGTATGAATTCTTCCCCTTATTCGAGTAGTTTTTTCTTCGGCAAATTGCCCGAAGCATATGCTTTTTTGAATCCAATCGTAGATGTTATGCCAGTCATACCTGTGCTTTTTTTTCTCTTAGCTTTTGTTTGGCAAGCTGCTGTAAGCTTTCGATAAGACCCTTAATATAATATAATTATATCCTAGAAAATGGATAATTTCGTCAAGAAAAAATTCTAAAAACCTCGAAAATAAGATAGGTTTTAAAGTATGAACCCTCGATTCGCACATTGAAATTCTTGGATAGTCACCATAAGGATTACGCCCATTTCCTCTTTTTTGACCCGTTTCCAGTGAAAGACCCTAACCTTATTAGGGTCTCGCACAAAATCGAATTTGTATATAAACGACGATCTTTTTTAATGAAAAAATCAAAATGAATTTGCGACAATTCATTTTGATTTCTAGAAAAAACCTCATTTCACGGTGTCAAAATCAAACAAAAAAGGATATGTGTTAGAAAAACGGAAGATCTATTCTCTTTTTTTTTTCAAAAAATAATTTGGAGATTGTGTAATGCTTACCCTGAAACTCTTCGTTTATACCGTAGTGATATTTTTTGTTTCTCTATTTATATTTGGATTCCTCTCTAATGATCCAGGACGTAATCCTGGACGTGAAGAATAAAATCCAAATTGGTTGATTTTCAAATTTTCTTAGAATTTTATCTATTCCACACGGATTTTCGAAATTTGAAAAAAAAAAAAGAAATCAAGTTATTAACGGAAAGAGAGGGATTCGAACCCTCGGTACGAATAACTCGTACAACGGATTAGCAATCCGACGCTTTAGTCCACTCAGCCATCTCTCCCAGTTCAAAAAGATAATTACTAGATTACACATAATGTAAAATAAAATGTAAGGAGTCTGTCTTCCTCTCCGGTCTTTCTCTATTCTATTAGAATTCGATTCTATATTCTATACTACTATACTATATATTCTATTCTATAGTATTTATATCTAGATAGAAATATCTATCTATCTATATATTTAGATCTATATATAATATATAAATAGATAGATAGCCTAATTAGGAATTTCCTTTATCGAAAAGCGAAAAGAAGGGCTCGGGGGCGTTAACAATCGAACTAAAGAAAAATAAGAAAGATCTCTTTGTGTTGATTTTGTTTTAAAATCTTTTTCTGATGGCCTGGCCTGGTCAGTATCCACAGCCGGGCCCGGTCCTTTTTTTGTTCCACCGAATTCGAATAATTTC